ATGATAAGTGAATTTTTAACTCGTTGAGTGTTTTCCACAAACCATAAAGATATCGGTACATTATATCTAGTATTTGGAATAGGGTCCGGTATGATAGGTACAGCTTTAAGTATGTTGATAAGATTAGAATTATCTGCTCCTGGCACTATGTTAGGAGATGACCATCTTTATAATGTTATAGTAACAGCACATGCTCTTATTATGATTTTTTTCCTAGTCATGCCAGTTATGATAGGAGGATTTGGGAATTGGTTGGTTCCACTATATATTGGAGCACCTGATATGGCTTTCCCACGACTTAATAATATAAGTTTTTGGTTATTACCTCCGGCTTTAATACTATTACTTGGGTCTTCCTTTGTTGAACAAGGAGTTGGGGCTGGGTGGACAATATATCCTCCTTTATCCAGTATTCAAGCACATTCTGGGGGAGCTGTTGATATGGCTATTTTTAGTCTCCATCTAGCGGGTGCTTCTTCAATATTGGGGGCAATGAATTTTATAACTACCATATTAAATATGAGGGCCCCAGGAGTAACGATGGATAGATTACCACTTTTTGTATGGTCTATACTAATTACTGCTTTTCTATTATTGTTATCTCTTCCAGTATTAGCTGGGGCTATAACTATGCTTTTGACAGATAGAAATTTTAATACCACTTTTTTTGATCCTGCAGGAGGGGGAGATCCCATTTTATTTCAACATCTATTTTGGTTTTTTGGTCATCCAGAGGTTTACATTTTGATTTTACCAGGTTTTGGAATGATCTCTCAAATAGTACCAACTTTTTCTGCTAAGAAACAAATTTTTGGATATTTAGGGATGGTCTATGCGATGTTATCTATTGGAATATTAGGCTTTATTGTGTGGGCGCATCATATGTTCACGGTTAATTCTAGCCGTTGAAAATAATAATGTTTTCAATTATTATCCCGCTATATGCTGGAAGAGCCTTTCTCAAAATAAGTGCTCGTTTTAGGTAAAGACAGCCAAAATCTTATTTTCATGGGGCCAATCAGCAGGAAACTATTTTCAAGATGTTCTTAGAGATAATATTAATTTTCTTTAAATTAGGGTTGAAAATATAGGATCCTCAGAGACTGCATGCGGGAAATCCTCATTAAAAATAAATTATTAATAATAATTATAAATAAAATTTTAAAAAGAAATTTGAAAAAACAGACGACTTTATCTAATTTTCATGATCAATCTTCAGAAAATTAAAGACTCAAAATATTTTCAATGATTATTAGGGTTTATTGAAGCAGAAAGTAGGTTTTACATTTCTAAAAGGAAATTTTATGGTGAAGAGAAGTTTTACGTAGCTTTCTCTATTTATCAGCCTTTAAAAAAGGCTCAATTTCTTTATCATATAAAACGTTTATTTGGATATGGCCATATAAAAACTATAAATGTGATGGAGAGCTCTCAATCTCAACTTAAGCTATGTTCTTCTAATGTCGCCTCGAGCTATGATCGAAGGTTTATTTTCTCTGACTTAGAGTTATTAGAAAGTTCTAATTCGACTTATTATATAACAAATAAAAATTATTTAACCTATGTTTTATTTTTTTTAAAGCAAAGCGTATGTTCTTGGGATATGAATCAAAAAAGAGGGCCAAAAACTTTCAAATTTTATGATTTTGAGAAAACCTTGAAAATTTTAACGCTTTTAAAAGAGAAAAGGCCTTTTCATTTAATAGAAGATATAGAAAAAGCGTTAAAGGAATGAAAAAGAGATTTTACAGATTTGGGCCCACGTTTATTTTTTGGTCTTAAGTTTCCAAAAGAGGAGTTTTTCGAAAATTGATTTATTGGGTTTTCGGGCGGAAAGGGGGCTTTCATTATAAGTTTTAAGTCTCACGCTGAATATGAAATTAAGAATCGGTTTTATTGAGGTGAAAAAGAAACTTATGAGGGCTTCCAAAAAACCTTGAATGAACTTGTGAAAAAATTAATTACAAGGCCCATGAGTGAAGGCTTAAAATCTGAAAAAGAAATAATTTTGTCTTTTGTTATAGTGCAAAAGACTAAAGATTTGTTAATCTTAGAGCAGCTCAAAAATAAACTCTCGGGCCATCTCAATCTAAAGTTTAATATAAAAGGTTCAACTTATATATGAGAAGTAAGTAATGAAAAAGCTTTAGTTTTAATAAAGGTCCTATTTAAAAAATATTCTTTACGAACTAAAAAAGTGGAGTTTTTAAAGTGATGAAAATCATTAAATTATGTAATTAAAAGTCAACCTCGATTTTATAAATAAAAATGGGGATTAAGGTACAGTCCGAACCGGTGTGGAAATGCCGGCGTGAAGTTATTTATCTTATTAAGAGATACCTTGACAAAAAAATAACTTCCAACGTATTTGTGGAATGGATGTAGACACAAGAGCCTATTTTACTGCAGCAACTATGATTATTGCTGTGCCTACTGGAATAAAAGTATTTAGTTGGTTGGCCACTATTTATGGTGGAGCTCTTAGATTTGATACCCCTATGCTTTGGGCTATAGGATTTATTTTTTTATTCACAATAGGAGGTTTGACTGGAGTCGTAGTGGCCAATAGTTCTCTAGATGTTGTATTACACGACACATATTATGTGGTGGCTCACTTTCATTATGTTTTATCTATGGGAGCTGTTTTTGCTATATTTGGCGGATTTTATTATTGATTTGGAAAAATCACTGGTTACTGTTATAATGAACTTTATGGCAAAATTCACTTTTGGTTAATGTTTATAGGAGTAAACTTAACTTTTTTCCCTCAACATTTCTTAGGTTTAGCGGGATTTCCAAGACGATACTCCGACTTTGCCGATAGCTTTGCTGGTTGAAACTTAGTAAGCTCTCTAGGGTCAACTATTTCTATTGTAGGGGTATTATGGTTTATTTATATTATTTATGATGCTTATGTTCGAGAGGTAAGATTTATTAGTTGGGTGGAAAATACTGAGTCAAGTTGAGCTTCTTTAGAGTGGGTTCAGCTTTCTCCTCCTCTTTCTCATACTTATAATGAGCTACCTTTTGTATATGGTTCTTACGCAGGGCCTAAGTCTATTGATTCTTAAATTATCTTATAAGGACAAAATTTTAAGGGGCATCTTGAAGTTTTTATAAAATCACTAATGTCTTTTTACTTAGAAACCACAAATGTGGTACATGGTCTCTCTTTCATCCTAGTTTGTTGAGAGAGAGATCATGACTTAAGTTTAGTTAATGTATTATAAATATATAATAGTAGCGATTTTATTGTTGTTACTGGGTGTTTTAGGCATTGTTCTTAATAGAGGCCATCTTATAATAATGTTGATGTCTATAGAACTAATATTATTGGCCGCCTCTTTTTTGTTTTTAATAAATTCTATAATTATAGATATTTTAATTGAACAAATCTTTACAATTATGATTTTAACAGTAGCAGCGGCCGAATCTGCCATTGGTTTGGCTATTTTGGTTACTTATTACCGAATAAGAGGGACAATCGCCATAAAATCTCTCAATTGACTTAGAGGATAAGAGGACAATCGTTTATAATGAAAATACGAAGTCTCATCTTATCAAGATACCATTTTGTTGAGCACGTCATGGAAATGACCTGTAATCTTGAAACTTAGGATTTGGTTATGTCGTTGTTTTATAGTCTATTATTAATGATAGATTCCATTGGGAATAGAGATGTCCCGGAGCCCTGGCAATTAGGCTTGCAAGATGCTGCCAGTCCGGTGATGGAGGAGATAGTTTTTTTTCACGACCAGATTATGTTTATATTAATTCTTATCATTGTAGCAGTGTTATGGTTAATTATAAAAGCTCTAAGTGGAAAATCTTATCATAGATTTTTAATTGATGGAGCTTTGTTAGAGACAATTTGGACGATTATTCCAGCCATAATATTAGTTTTCATAGCTTTCCCCTCTTTAAAATTATTATATCTAATGGATGAGGTGATGGACCCTGCTTTGACAATTAAGGCCATAGGACATCAATGGTATTGGTCTTATGAATATTCAGACTACCAAGCAGAAACATTAGAATTCGATTCTTATATGATTCCTACATCTGATTTAAATAGCGGGGATTTCAGATTATTAGAAGTCGATAATAGATTAGTTGTCCCTATAAACACACATGTAAGAATCTTAGTTACTGGTGCCGATGTCTTACATTCATTTTCTGTTCCTGCATTAGGTCTTAAAATGGATGCAGTTCCCGGTCGGTTAAATCAAACTGGGCTTTTTATTAAAAGACCTGGGGTGTTTTACGGTCAATGTTCTGAAATTTGTGGAGCAAATCATTCTTTTATGCCTATAGTGATTGAAGCAGTTTCTTTAGATAGATATGTAAATTGGGTGTTGTCTTTACACTCTAGTTAGAACCACAAACATGGTTCCTAATCTCATAGAGATCGAATTTGGGTCTCTATGAGATCATGAATCTTAGGCTTAAAAATTATTTTATGGTTTTCCCCAAAAATTGATTGGGCTTAATTTTTCTTTTACTTTTTATGGGGATTATTAACGTGATGAGAACTCCGAGAGATAATGATGTTAAATTAAAAAGAACCGCCTTAGAGTGGTCTTTGGCAACTTTAACTGCCACTTTAATTTTGTGAGGGGCCTTTGATTCAGAGGGTCAGTTTCAAACTATAAATCAAACAGAGTGAATAGTCTCACCTACTTTAAATTTTCAATGGGGACCGATTTTTTTAGCTGTAGATGGAATATCTTTATTTTTTTTAATTTTAACTGCATTATTAATACCAATTTGTATTTTAATTAGCTGGAACTCAATAAAATATTTACTTAAAGAATTTCTTTTATGTTTACTATTTTTAGAAGTTTTACTAATGGGGGTGTTTTCAGCACTAGATCTACTTTTGTTTTATATATTATTTGAAGGAATATTAATCCCTATGTTTCTTTTAATTGGTATATGGGGTTCAAGAGAAGAAAAAGTACGAGCCTCTTACTATTTTTTTTTCTACACTTTTATTGGGTCAGTCTTTATGCTTTTAGGAATTTTTCAGTTATATAGTTGTACTGGGACAACTGATTATCAAACATTATTAAATATAAAACTTCCTACTTCTACTCAAAAATGAATATTTGCTGGTTTTTTTCTTAGTTTAGCGGTCAAGATTCCTCAAATACCTTTTCATATTTGACTACCTCAAGCTCATGTAGAGGCCCCTGTTTCAGGTTCAGTGATATTGGCAGGAATCTTATTAAAGCTGGGGGGCTATGGTTTCTTAAGATTTTCTTGGCCTATTTTACCGGCTGCTTCTGAATATTTTGCTCCCTTAATAATCACGTTGAGTATAATTGCAATCATTTATGGGAGCTTAACAACTTGTCGTCAAGTAGATTTTAAACGACTTATTGCGTATTCTTCAGTGGCGCACATGGGGCTGGTTACTTTAGGTTTATTTACTCACACAATAGAAGGTCTGGTCGCTGCTGTTTTTATGATGTTAGCTCATGGCCTTGTAAGTTCGGCTCTTTTTATTGCGGTCACTTATTTATATGAGCGCCACCACACTCGTCTTATTAAATATTACCGTGGAGTAACCATTACTATGCCAATTTTTGCTATCATAATGTTGGTTTTAACACTAACTAACATGGGAATCCCCTTAAGTTGCAATTTTGTTGCAGAATTTTTTTCATTGTTGGCCGCCTTTGAGTATAATTTTGGAATCGGAGTTTTAGCTGCCTCAGGTATGGTTTGATCAGCAGCGTACTCTCTTTATTTATACAACCGAATTTGTTTTGGAGGCGCTTCTAATTATCTTCTTTTTGCCAGGGACCTTAATAGGCGCGAAGTCTTAGCTATTTCTCCTTTAATTATACTAATTTTATTTTTAGGAATACTGCCCTCAATAATTATAGACCCTGTAAAAAACGCGATAATTTTCAACCCTGGGGGGGCTTAGTTTTAATAGCCGAAATGGAAATAAAATATAAAGATTATGAGCTTTAGAGAAAATAATCCTTAGGTCCATAGTTTTCAATTTAGGGTGAGAAAATCTATTTCATAATCTTTTAAAAATAAGTAAAATTTTACTTATAAAGGTTTAAATTTAATTGATTCAATTTTGTTTTTACACGTTGGCATTTGGGGCCATTGCTTCTGGGATAATGGTTATATCAGCGCTTAATCCAGTTCATTCAATTTTTTGGTTAGTTGTTGCTTTCACAAGTTCTGCGGCCCTTTTTATTTTATTGGGAGTAGATTTTATCGCTTTAATATTTTTAATAATTTATGTGGGGGCTATCGCTATCTTGTTTTTGTTTGTAATTATGTTATTGAATTTAACTGACTTTCCTCCGGCTTTTAGATTGGGGGGAGAGGCAGATATGACTAATTATGTGCCCATTGGGCTTACTATTGGCACACTTCTTTTTTCAGAAGTTGTTTCTAGTTGATTGATAATGAGTGGTCCTTACATTCATAAAGGTTCTTTTCGAACTGAAACAGAAAACAGTTGAGATTTAGCAGACCCTTGGTTTTTAATTAAATATCATAATATTGAGGCAATTGGACGAATATTATACACAGATTATTATTATATATTTATTTTAGCTAGTTTTATATTGTTGGTAGCTTTAATAGGAGCTATTGTACTAACCCAAGAAATAGGATCTGAAGTCGGGCCTACGGCAAAGAAACAAGATATTTTTTTCCAAACAAGTCGTACTCAGGAGGGGATGAAGTCGGAGACACTTTAAGGATTTTCTTGAACTTAAGTTCTTCCCTATTCCCTGCGTTTGATGTTTAATTACATTCGTGATTTTAGATTAAGATGCCGCAATTGGACACTACTACTTACTTGACTCAATATAGGTGAACTTTAATTACTTTATTTTTGCTATTTTCTTTACTAGTTTCTTTTATTTTACCTACTATTAAAACAAATTGGCTTATAAGAAGGTCTGTAATGGGAGGTTGGGTTGTTTCAGAAAGGGGCTCCGAATTAAATAAAAAGATTGTCTCTATTTGAAAACATTTAGATTAATTTGGAAATCTAAGATATCTTAGGCTTAATCAAATTACTATTTAAAATCTCGGGCTTATTTTTCCATAACGTTCTTAAATAAAATGGGAGTATGCTCTAAATTTATTGCTTAAATTAAAGTAAAATTTAAGTTTAAAATATAATTGTTAAACTCTTATAAAGGGTTTTATTTGATGAGTGGCGGTTATTTCGACCAATTTAAAATAGTGGTTTTATTCGCCCTGACAAATTCATCGATAATGATGATAATAACAGTGGCAGTAGGTCTATTATTATTTAAAGGAGTCAGATTAATTCCTAATAGATGGCAATCTATTATTGAGTCTATTTATGACCATTTACACGGTGTAGTGAAAGATAATTTAGGATCTGAAGGAATAAAGTATTTTCCTTTTATTATATCTCTCTTTCTTTTTATAGTATTTTTAAATGTTTTAGGCCTATTCCCTTATGTTTTCACCCCTACTGTTCATATAGTGGTGACATTAGGCCTATCTTTTTCAATAGTTATAGGTGTAACTTTAGCTGGCATTTGAAAATTTAAATGAAACTTTCTTAGTATATTAATGCCCGACGGTGCTCCTTTGGGTCTGGCGCCCCTTCTAGTGTTAATTGAAACAGTAAGTTATATTTCTCGAGCTATTTCTTTAGGAGTTCGTTTAGCGGCAAATCTATCGGCGGGTCATTTACTATTTGCTATTTTAGCCGGGTTTAGTTTTAGTATGTTAACTGCCGGAGGTTTGATAAGCCTATTTCCTTTATTAATTATGGTCTTTATCACTTTGTTAGAAATGGCAGTAGCAGTAATTCAGGCCTACGTATTTTGTTTGCTAACTACTATTTATTTAGCTGATACAATAGTATTACACTAAATATAATCTTATAAAAACTTTAGTTTGTGGGGGAAGGCCTTTTCCCCTCCCCCCAACATTTGTAAATCTAAACTTAAGTTTGTTTTTTTGTTTTACAGATTATGAGCCATAAATATCGTTCATGGTTTTTTCAATCTAATGTATATTTTAGTCGTATTGGCCCCCTTAATAGGGGCCTTAACTTCAGGTTTATTTGGGAGAAAAATAGGAGAAAAAGGCGCCGGAATTTTAACTTCAGGCTGTTTAATAATAAGTTTATCTTGATCTACCTTGATATTTTATGAAACTACTTTAAATTCTTCCACTACATACATAAAGTTATGAAGATGGTTAGACTCTGATTTACTTACCACTTATTTTGGTCTACAATTTGATAGCCTAACTGCTATTATGTTGCTTGTTGTTACAACAGTTTCTACTTTAGTGCATATTTTCTCTACAGCATATATGCACGGTGACCCCCATATTCCTCGATTTATGTCGTATCTGTCATTATTTACATTTTTAATGATTGTATTGGTCACTAGTGATAATTATCCACAACTATTTATTGGTTGGGAAGGAGTTGGATTATGCTCTTATTTATTGATAAATTTTTGATTGACTAGGATAGAAGCTAATAAAGCAGCCATAAAAGCTATGTTAGTTAATCGAGTGGGGGATATTGGGTTAGTGTTAGCCATGTTTGCTATTTGGGATCAGTTTGGGTCCCTTGATTTCTCTTCTACTTTTAATATGGTCCCTTCTCTTGCCTCTTCTAATAATATTACTTTAATATGTTTATTATTATTTATAGGAGCAGTGGGAAAATCTGCGCAATTAGGATTACATACTTGGTTACCGGATGCTATGGAAGGTTAGTGTTGGGCCGTCTTGTCTAAGGAATTAGTTATGATTATAAATTCACTATATGCTGGGAAAACCTGAAAAATATTGAAAGTCCACCTTAAAGTCATAAATAAGATTTCTAAATTGATTTTTTGGAGATTGAGGCTATGCTCAGTAAAGGTTGGAAAAATCTTTCAAAAATATACTAAAGCTGTAAGAGGTCAATCAGCCGGGAACAAAACGGAAGGTAAAATTTCATACTTAATAAATCGGTTTATTGAGTGGGGCCATAAGCTTAGGTTAGTTTAAGCCCTTTCGTTGTTGGGCCCTCAGAGACTTTATGTGAATCCACTTTACAAATCATTTCAATAGAACTGCAAATGTGGTTCATGATTTTTTTCAATCTAGTTCGGGGAAAGGGCCGGTTAAAATCCGGCCCCCTCAAGATGATGGTAACAATAATTTATTTTATTTTAAAAATATTAATAATAGTAGTTCCATTGCTTATAGCAGTGGCTTATTTAACTTTAGCCGAACGAAAGGTTTTAGGGTATATGCAAGCTAGGAAAGGGCCAAATGTAGTAGGGATTTACGGGCTACTGCAACCTTTGGCGGATGGTGTGAAATTATTTACTAAAGAAATGATTATTCCCCATCACGCTAATTTATTTATATATATAATAGCTCCCGTATTATCATTCACCTTAGCTTTAATTGCTTGGGGAGTAATTCCTTATGAAAGGGGAGTTTTAATAAGTGATTTAAAAATAGGTATTTTATATCTTTTAGCTGTTTCTTCTATAAGTGTCTATGCTACATTAATGTCTGGGTGGGCTAGTCAGTCAAAATATGCTTTTTTAGGGGCTATAAGGGCTGCAGCTCAAATGATTAGTTATGAAGTTTCCATTGGGTTGATAATTATTTCTGTAATCTTGTGTGTTGGCTCTTTCAACATTATTGAAATAGTTTTGGCTCAAAGTAATGGTGTCTGGTTTCTTTTTCCGCTATTTCCTGCTGCGATCATGTTTTTTGCCTCTGCTTTGGCGGAAACTAATCGGGCACCTTTTGACTTAACAGAAGGTGAATCGGAGTTAGTCTCCGGCTATAACGTAGAATATGCTTCTATGTCTTTTGCTTTGTTTTTTCTTGCAGAATACGCCCATATTATATTAATGAGTTGTTTAACAACTATATTATTTTTAGGGGGGTGGCTCTCACCAATTCCGTATTTTAGGGGAGGGGCTGGATGATTTGGCCTAAAGGCTGCTTTAATAATTTTATTGTTTATTTGGGTGAGGGCCTCTTTTCCAAGAATGCGGTATGATCAATTAATGGCTCTATTATGGAAATCTTATTTACCCTTAAGTTTGGCTTTTGTTGTTTTAGTGGCCAGTATTTTATTAGGGTTTAATGGATTGCCCCCAAGTTAAACTTTAAGAATTTATTTTCTCTTTAAGTTTAAAAAGCTATTTTTTCAAACTCTCACCCTATTTGGGGAAAAATTATAAACTTTTAGCTTTTTTAAGCCCCCAATATAAAAGGAAGAGAGTATCTAATTAGGCTTATAATGCTTACAGAGTTTTATGGGATTTTAGTTTTATTAATTTTTAGTGTAATTCTTTCCGCTATTATTTCTGGTGCCTCTTATATTTTGGGGGTAAAACAGCCGGATCGAGAAAAAGTTTCCGCTTACGAGTGTGGATTTGATCCTTTTGGAACTCCGGGTCGCCCTTTTTCTGTTCGATTCTTTTTAATTGCTATTTTGTTTCTAATTTTTGATCTAGAAATTTCGTTTCTTTTCCCCTGGTGTGTAATATATAATCAAATCTCCCCCATTGGTTATTGAACTATGGTGGTGTTTTTAATTATTCTTACTCTTGGTTTAATTTATGAATGAATAAAAGGGGGGCTGGAATGAGAGTAAGCTTCTTTGAAAGTTTTAAAAAGCTCAACTTTATCTCATTAGGGGCGCTATTTCTTTCATAGGTCTCATAGAGATTTTTTAGGTAGGCAAGTTGTAAAGAGGAAGATAAAGTCCTATCCGTTATGAAAATAACGGCGCGCCGAAATCTTTTTTGGCTAATTCGTTATACCAACTCCGGTTTCTGCTTTAATCCATGCTGCTACTATGGTAACGGCAGGTGTGTTTTTGTTAATTAGATCTTCTCCTTTGTTAGAACAAGCTCCATTGGCTTTAATGGTGGTTACTATAATAGGGTCTTTAACGGCGTTTATGGCAGCAACAGTTGGGTTGGTCCAGAACGATTTAAAAAAAGTTATTGCCTATTCAACTTGTAGTCAATTAGGATATATGGTGGTAGCTTGTGGTATCTCCCACTACTCTATAAGCTTATTTCACTTAATGAACCATGCTTTTTTTAAGGCTTTATTGTTCTTAAGTGCAGGGTCGGTGATTCACGCTTTGGCTGATGAACAAGATATGAGGAAGATGGGGGGGCTGATGAAATCGATACCCTTTACTTATACAATGATGGTTATTGGTTCTTTATCATTAATGGGTTTCCCCTATTTAACAGGATTTTATTCTAAAGATCTTATTTTAGAATTAGCTTATGATCAATATTATTTAGCTTTTGCCCACTGATTGGGAGTGTTCTCAGCCTTATTAACAGCTTTTTATTCTATTCGATTGGTCTATTTAACTTTTATATCTAATACCAACTCTAGAAAGGAAATTTTTATACATGCACATGAGGGCTCTTGGAATTTAACTTTACCTTTAATACTATTGGCTTTTGGGAGTCTTTTTGTGGGTTATTTGACTAAAGAAGTGCTCTGGTCTTTTCAGGCCACACTACCTCCTATTATTCCCATCTCTGTTAAATTAATGCCTGTAGTTTTTAGTCTTTTAGGGGCTGCATTGGCTATTGTACTTTATCATTTTTCAGCTCGTGCTTTTAGTCCCTTGGTATCGCCTATAAGCCTAGCCAGTTATACTTTTTTATATTCTGCTTGACAATTTAATTATATTATTAATCATTTTTTAGTTAAGAGTGTGTGGAGAGTTGGCCATTTAATATCCTATCGGACCCTTGATAGAGGTGTGTTAGAATTAATGGGCCCAAAAGGAATATCAAACTTTATGATAAAATTAACTCAAGGAATTAGTAATTTACAATCTGGTTTAGTTTTCAACTATGCTTTAGTTATATTAATTGGCACCGCCATATTAATCTTATGAACAGTCTGGCCCCCCTATTAACGAAGGGGGGGTTGGTCTTTACTTTCTTTCGTTTTTTTTTTCATAGGAGGTTAGGTTAAGGTAGACCATTAGCCTTCAAAGCTAAGAGTGTGGGTTCAAGTCCTGCACCTCCTGAATAATAGAATATTTCACGGTTCTTACGGATCGTTCATAAAAGCAAAGCTTTTTATGACCTAAGGTGCTCTTAGGCTCATGATTTTTGATCTAAATTTTAATTCTAGATCGTTGGGTTTATGGGGGAGCTCTTAATTTTAAGTATAATTATATTAGGCTTAGTAGTTTATAGTGTAAATGGCTTTCCTTTGAAATTATCGATTTTAACATTATTGGTTATTAACTGATGGGGTTTCTCTGAAGGAGCAGGGGTATTTAATTTATTTCCAATTGAGCTTTTTCAGAAATTTTTTCTTGAGCTGCCTTTAAAAGAATATAACGGATTATTAACTGTTAATAGTTGGGCTGAAGCCACTAAATTAGTAATTATTATAGGCTCTATTGCAATTTTATTGATGGTCGACCCCTTTTTTAAGAAGAAAGAGGACCAGGATCTTCGATTTAGCCGAGAAGACCCTCAAACGGAGGCTCATACCCCCGTTTTAATTTTGATGGTAACATTGGGGGGGGCTCTCTTAGTCTTATCTAGTAATTGGCTATCCGTCTATTTAGCCATTGAATTACCCACTCTCTCCCTCTTTATATTGGCTGCTCAAAAAAGGGGATCAGGCCATAGTGCCGAATCTGGCTTAAAATATTTTGTGTTGGGCGCCCTCTCTTCAGGCCTATTCTTATTTGGGTGTGCTTTATTATGTGGATTTACTGGAGGAGCTAGTATACCATGTATTGATTTAGTGCTTAACCAAGGAGTAACCCAAACATTAGAAAGTACTGTAGACCAAATGGGCCCTTTGAGCTCTGATCCTTCTGGAGTCATGACCCCAATAGGAAGTTTGTTTATTACAGTTGCTTTGTTATTTAAATTGTCTGCTGCCCCTTTTCATATGTGGGCCCCAGATGTATATGATGGGGCGCCTACAACTACGACGGCTTTATTAGCCACAGTGCCTAAGGTGGCTATCTTTTCTATTTTGGTTTCAATTGGACCGGTAGTAAACATCTTGTTGATTGGTGCTGTATTTTCAATGGTTGTGGGGGCAATTGGTGCTTTAAATCAAACAAAAATAAAACGTTTGTTAGCTTATAGTGGAATTGGGCATATGGGATTTGTACTTTGAGGAATAGAGATTGGCTCTTTTGAGAGTGTTCTGGCAAGTTTAATATATATGATTTTGTATGTAACTATGTCCATTTGTATTTTTGCTATTATATTAGCTTTAGGGGTTGTTAAAAACTTAATAGTAGACTTCAGTGGTCTCTCCAGAAGAGAGCCGGTTTTGGCCTTAACTTTGGCTTTAACTCTTCTTTCAATTGCCGGAATACCCCCTTTGGTAGGGTTTTTAAGCAAATGGTTGGTTCTATTGTCTGGGGTCGTCTACCAATATTATTTAGTCTCTATTTTGGCTGTAGTTTGTTCTGTAATAGCTGGTGTTTATTATGTAAGAATAGTTAAAATTATTTATTTTCAAGCTGATTCCTCTCTTTTAATTGGCCCTAAAACTCTCCAAAAAGAAAATAGAATAAACTTAAGAAAATCTTTGTTGATTGGGGCAAGTCTGTACCCAATTGGGTTTACAATTGTTTCCCCCAATTTTCTATTACAAATAGCTCATTGAGCTACAATGGGGCTGTTTTAAAATTTTTATAAGCTTTAATGTACTACTATGGGCTCTCGGGGACAATCTATCTCTTTAAGATCCAAGAAGAGCTCGAAATATAGTATAACACTTTTTGCACGGAAATAAAGTTTAATTTGTCCAGACAAATAATTGGGATTAAAATATTAGGAAATAAATGGGGTTGAGTTATTTTTTTGTGAAATCTAGAACTGTAAATGTGGTTCATGATCTCTATAAGATCTATCTGAAAGCATAATCCTTTGATTTTGGGGAAAATAGAAGACAAGTGGACCTTCTAATACATGCTAGTAGACATAAGTATGCGAACAGGTGAGGAAACCCGGGACCAAGCCTCGAAGCTGGGCCGGAGTCGTATTAGGAAAGGCGGTGTAAAAGACCCCCTTGCCGAAGATGCGCCGCTTTAACCCGAAGCCACACTTTCACTGAAACAAAGGGAAGACTCAGAATGTCCTTTGGGGCGAGGCAGCAGTAGAGAATCTTGTGCAATATACGAAAGTATGACACAGAGAGCACACATCCACCTAGTCCGTCAAATTAAGTGCCAGCAGACGCGGTTAGACTTAAGGGCTAGCCTTTATAGGTCAAAAGGCGTAAAGGGTGTGTAGACCCCTAGAGTTTTAAGAGGGTGAATGAAATTTTTCTGTAACGGTAGAATGTGTAGATAGAAAATAGAACTCCAAAGGTTAAAGCAATTCACCTCAAAAAACATATCATAATTACATTTATGGCCTATGATCTTTTAAGATCTACCTTGGGGTTGAAACACGAAAGTGTGGGGAGCAAACAGGATTAGAGACCCTGGTAGTCCACACTGTGAACTATGAAGAAAATGTTAGGCAACTCCGAAAGGTAAAATCTTCCGCCTGAGTAGTACGATCGCAAGATTAAAATTCAAAAAATTTGACTGTTCACTGTTTCGATTAGAGGAGCGTGTAGTTTAATTCGATAATCCGCGAGACACCTCACCCAAACTTGAATCGTTAGACCGGTATTGCATGGCCGTCGTCAGTTCGTGTGTGAAACTTAAAACGAACTCAACCCGAGGGCAAATCTCTCGGATGAAGTCAGGTCTTATGATCCTAATGTTTGGGGATTATATGCGCTACATTTTCTTATACAATGGGAGACCCGGACGGTGAGACCCAAAAGTAAGAGTTCGGAAGGTTATTGTAAATATGACCGAAAGTTGGATTTAATAGTAATCGGAAAGTAGAGCGTTCCGGTGAATTGATGCAAGTGTTAGTACAAATCGCCCGTCACCTTTGCCTAGGACGATAGTTCGAAAGCCGCCCAGTTGCGGCGGTTACGAATATCTACGAGGTTGAGCAAGTCGTAACATAGTGAGGGAGGGGGAACCTTCCCTTGGGGGAGTTTAGGTCTGTCCTCAACTCTTCGTAACCGGGGCCTAAGTTCTAGATTAAAGATCATAAATTAAAAAAATTTTATAAAGGGCTTCTAGTTTAATTTCTGGGGGCCCTCTATGCGATTAAGGAAAGAAAATGTCGTTTTGTCGATTTTTAATGATTTGGCGGTGGATCTTCCGAGTCCCTCCAATATAAGTTATTTGTGGAACTTTGGTTCCTTGTTAGGGGTATGTTTAATAATTCAGATAGCAACAGGAATATTTCTATCAATGCATTATTGTGCTGATGTAAGTTTGGCTTTTTCATCAGTGGGCCACATTATGCGTGATGTAAATTATGGATTTTTATTTAGGTATCTTCATGCCAATGGAGCCTCTATGTTTTTTCTATGCCTTTACATTCACATAGGAAGAGGTTTATACTATGGAAGTTATACAAAAACTTCGGTTTGGAATGTTGGTGTGATAATATTTATTTTGACGATGGCTACCGCTTTTATTGGGTACGTTTTGCCTTGGGGCCAAATGTCATTTTGAGGGGCCACAGTCATTACTAATTTACTGTCCGCGATTCCTTATATTGGGACAGATATTGTTCAATGAGTTTGGGGGGGGTTTAGTGTTTCTAATGCTACTTTAAATCGATTTTTTAGCCTTCATTACTTATTTCCTTTTCTTTTAGCCGCGTTAGCTATTATTCATTTAATATGCTTACATGAAGATGGGTCTCATAATCCTATTGGAGTTAGGTCTGATTTTGATAAAATATCTTTCCACGTTTATTATACATCCAAAGATTGGTATGGCATAGTAGTTCTAGCAATGGTTTTAAGTATTATTGTGTATCTAGCCCCTAATTTATTAGTGGACCCTGAAAATTTTATTCAGGCTAATCCATTGGTCACTCCTGTTCACATACAACCAGAATGATATTTTTTATTTGCTTATGCTATATTGCGCTCTATTCCTAATAAATTGGGGGGAGTTATAGCTATGTTTTCTAGCCTATTGATTTTATTTTTACTACCATGGCTTCATCAAAGCCGATTTAGAGGTTTACCATTTCGTCCGTTAGGACGTATAGCATTTTGGTTCGTAGTCGCCGATTTTTTACTTCTTACTTGAATAGGGTCTCGGCCTGTTGAAGAGCCTTTTATCATTATTGGGCAAATAGCTTCTATTTTTTATTTCTCTTATTTTTTGATCCTAGTTCCCTTATTAGGGTATTTGGAGAATCAGCTACTCGTGCGAAGCACGTAATTTTATTTAAGTCGCCTCCCCCATTACTCTTTTCAAATCTGTAAACAGATTTAGAGCCACAAATGTGGGAGAGCCTCGTAGGGTAGACTAACGGAAAGTCCCCAGACTCATGATCTGGAGATGCAGGTTCGACTCCTGCCCCTACAATTATGACGTTGGTGAAAAGAATTTATACAGCTGATTAAAAATTAATTTCTATAAATGTTGCTCATAATTTATAAAAATTTTTATTTTTTATGTTGGCATACAACTTTATTTTAATATTAAAAAGGGACGAATGGATAACTAGGATGGACTAAAATAGGACGGAAAATCCGAAAAGACGAAGAAGAGACTTAGAAATCGTTTATCCTAGCGGAAATGCAGTAAAAAGAACTGGGAAGTGAAACATCTTAGTACCAGAGCCGGCGCATAAGAAATTTCTTAAGGGTCTGTGGCACAGAGAAATCAAACGAGATTCCGTAAGTAGCGGCGAGCGAAAGTGGATTAGTCCAATGACTTATTTTGAAGCGAGTAAATAGTGGAAAATAGGTGCTCACACATCTAAGACTAAATGTTAGTTTCCATACCGAAAGAGAGAGTACTGTAAAGGAAAGTTGAAAGAGATTTTAAAAGATCTTGAAATGAGTCCCTTAGAGCAGTTGTGATACAACGTACCTTTTGTATAATGGGTTCACAAGATAAAATTTGGCAAACTTAAGTTTAGATCATGATCATGACTAAAGTCTAAATTGATTTTAAGAAATGAAGGTGAAGTGAAATCAAGGGTAAAGTCTCTTTAGTCAAATTTCCCGAAACCAAGTGATCTAACCATGGACAGTTCAAAGGAGCGAACCGGTGGTTGTAGCAAAAACCTCGGATGATCTGTGGTTAGGGGTTAAAGACCAATCGAACTTGGAAATAGCTGGTTTTCTGCGAAAACTATTGAAGTAGTGCGCTCACAAAAATAGAGCCCTTATCGAAAAAATTTTTATCAAGATATAGGGGGTTGTTTTTTCATGGTAAAGTTCGATTGCTCAAAAATTGAGGGATTAACTATGAATATAAAAAAATTAAAGTGAGCAGACAGACAGTAGGCGATAAGGTCAATTGTCAAAAGGGCAAGCCCTAATCAGAAGTTAAAGTCATAGATTAATTTTAGATCCAAAAGGATAAAAATAGTCAAGTGAAAAAGAGATATTGAATTTAGACAATGAGGAAGTAGGCTTGGAGCCAGCCACCTTTGAAAGATGACGTAGTAGTTCACTCAAAAAATTCTCCTATCTCTAAAATTAGGGTGGCTAAATTTAAACTGAAACTCTGAAAGCGAAGTTTCGCTTGGTAGCAGAACGTACTGTGAAATGGTTCAGTGAGAACCTTAAGTATCAGAAATGATAATGTGAACATGAGTAAAAGATCGTCGGATCACTTCCCTAGGTTTCCAGGCCTGAGGGCTTGGGTTATACAGTCCCTAAGACGGCAGCCCAAAGGTTGCATCGATGGGTCATAGTAATAGACGCACTTAGTGCCAGGAAAAAATTACTAAATATTTGACCCTCTTAATTTCATCTTCATAGGAGAAAAATGATATGGGAGTTGTTAAAAGTTGCACTGTACTAACCTAACACAAGTGGGGGATAGTGAGGGGAAAAGTTTTCTTAAGGAACTCGGCAAAAAATTTGATCTTCCCATTAGGGGGTTTATACTATAGGGCCTCGACTGTTTACCAAAAACATAGCTCTCTGCTAATATGAGAAATAGAAGTATGGAGGGTGAGGCCTGCCCAATGGTTGTATCTAAAAGGGTCGGTAAGAGCTGACCTCATAAAGACAATTGAATGGCCGCGGTAACACTGACCGTGATAATGTAGCGTAATCAATAGCCAATTAATTGTTGGCCGGTATGAATGGCGTCACGAAGGCCCCACTGTCTTAAGAAAATTCCCAGTGAAATTGAAATCGTAGTGAAGATGCTACGTCCAAATTGTTAGACGAAGAGACCCCATTGAGCTTTACTGGAAACTTATATGGCTGAAATATATTTTTGCTCATAAAGACTAATCTCAAAAAGATTTATTAAAAGTGAGGAAAATTAAAACTTAAATAAATAGCTAAAATTATGTGGTGAAAAATATTTTTATCGAAGTTTTGTTTTTCGATTTTTTTTCTCTAAGAGAAAAAATCTTAATTCAAATACTCCGTAGACTAATGGAAACCACTCTTTTATTTTAAGAGAGCTAACTCTTTTTCATGATTTATATCTAATGATGGGAGGAATAATGTAAGTTGGACAGTTTGGTTGGGGCGACCGCCTTTTAAAAAGTAACGAAGGTGAGCTTAAGGTGCATAAATAATATCAGCAGCCTGACTGCAAGGGAGACGTTCCGAGCAGACACTTGTTCTCGTCAAGAAGCCATTGTTTGATCTAAGCTTGGGGGTTCCCATAAAGACTTAGAAAAAAACAAGTTCTTGGAGCGGAAGAAAGTGGGCTATAATGACCCGTTAATTTAGAGTGAGAATAGTTAACGATCAACGGATAAAAGCTACCATGGGGATAACAGCGTAATATCGTTTGAGAGCTTTCATCGACGACGATGTTTGCGACCTCGATGTTGAATTGCAGCATCCTGGGGTGCAGTCGCTCCCAAGGGTTGGTCTGTTCGTCCATTAAGGCTGTACATGATTTGAGTTAAAAGCGTGGTAACACAGCTTGGTTTCTATCTACAATTTGAAGAAACATCAATATAATTATTTTCTAGTACGAAAGGACCGAAAAATTAATGATCCTCTTATTTTCTATAAGTTACGATCAATTTAGATCCTTTTGGATCCGAGCCTCATAGAAAAATTGGGGCTTTCTCAGTTAATCACTGACTGCCTCTAAAGTGTGAAAAATATATTGATTTGTTTGGATTTAAGAAAAATATATATGTTTTGCTAACCCACTATGTGGTTTTTTCATCTTTCTCTTTCTGAGGTGAGATGAGTTTGTAATAGGTTGAAATAAAACTTCCCTAATGTTTATAAGGTGCCTATAACTGAGAAAATTATTGGCATTTCGGTTTTTTTTTGAAAAATATAATATTCTTGGGATCTAAGTACGATGAAATCTACTGTTTATCATCCCTATCATTTAGTAGATCCTAGCCCTTGACCATACATAGGGGCTTGTGGGGCTCTTTCTATAACTATAGGTAGTGTCGTGTATTTTCATTATAGTCAAAGTTGAATTTTATATATAGGAGCAGTGACACTTGCATTCACTATGATTGTTTGATGAAGAGATGTCATTAGAGAGGCCACTTTTCAAGGCCATCATACTCTAGCTGTAAAACAAGGGTTAAAGTATGGAATGCTTTTGTTTATAGTTTCTGAAGTTCTTTTCTTTTTCTCTTTCTTTTGGGCTTTTTTTCATAGTAGCCTATCCCCAACCATTGAGGTTGGTGCTGTCTGGCCCCCTCAAGGTATTAACCCATTAAACCCCTTTTCAGTTCCTTTATTAAACACAGCGGTTTTATTAAGTTCTGGTGCTACCGTCACTTGGGCTCATCACGCCATTATTAGTGGTAGAAAAAAAGAAGCAATAAAAGGATTGACATGTACAGTTCTTTTGGGGGTTATATTTACGGGATTACAAGCAATGGAGTATTATGAAGCACCCTTTGCAATTTCTGATTCAGTTTATGGGTCTACTTTCTTTGTGGCAACTGGGTTTCATGGTCTTCATGTTCTAATAGGGACCACTTTTTTAATTGTTTGTTTGGCCAGATTGATTTCTCACCAATTCACTCGCCATCACCATATTGGGTTTGAAGCTGCAAGTTGGTATTGGCATTTTGTGGATGTAGTTTGGTTGTTTTTATATATTTGTATATATTGATGGGGGGCTTAGAAAGGAATATATAAGGGAGAAATATGTGATATTTTTTTGACCCAATTTATTTATTTTAAAATTAAAAGTTAGTTAAGAAAATAAAATTTTTTATATGAAGTCGTATTCTACCGCATTCATGCGGTTTATGAGAGTTGTAGCTATTAGGAAGTTAGACAATCGCTTGCAAATGTCTTACTTAAAGGGTGAGATAGGGGACCCCTGATTACAACTAGAAATTTAGTAAATATACATGGTTCTATTTCCCTTGAAATGGTGTGGGGCTAAAAGTTTTACACCTAATCCTGGATTATTGG